ATTGAAATCACTCCCCATACGTTTAATTTTATCAGGCATTTGATTAATGGTGGAGTACATATGACTCGTTACCCCCCATGCCGGGCGTTCACTCTAAAAGGGGCTATGGTTCTTTTTTCTCTCTTTTCCTTTCAATAGACTTCTCACAGTGTAAGTAATCTATAACAAAGGGTGGGACTAACCCTAGGCTTTAGACGAAGATTGTGAAGTGTTGGAATGGTATTAATCGATGAATAGCATAACTGATATCAAGAGCATAATACTATGATTTTTAACTCCTAATAATTCCATGTGATGCCCCCGGGGTTTTTTGCGCGTTAAACCCCCCCTACCCCCCCAACACTCCTGACATAGCTATTAATCCTGTAAACCCCCCGGAAACAGGAAACTCTCGATTGTGTTAGTAGGGCATTATTTTTCCAAAAAAAGTGTGTATATACATTATTGCAATAATGCAAATGCTAGCGTAGCTTAACTAAAGCATAACACTGAAGATGTTAAGACAAACCCTAGAAAGGTTTCGTAAGCACAAAAGCTTGGTCCTGACTTTACTATCAACTTTAATTAAACTTACACATGCAAGTATCCGCATCCCCGTGAAAACGCCCTACAGTTTTCTTAATGAAAACAAGGAGATGGTATCAGGCACAACAAATTTTTAGCCCAAAACACCATGCCAAGCCACACCCCCAAGGGAATTCAGCAGTGATAAATATTAAGCCATAAGTGAAAACTTGACTTAGTTATAATAAATTAGAGCCGGCAAAACTCGTGCCAGCCGCCGCGGTTATACGAGAGGCTCAAGTTAATAGCCATCGGCGTAAAGCGTGATTAGAGAATAATTAAACTAAAGTGGAATACTTTCAAAACTGTTATACGTACCCGAAAGTAAGAAAAACTTCTACGAAGGTGACTTTAAATTACTCGACCACACGAAAGTTATGACACAAACTGGGATTAGATACCCCACTATGCATAACCTTAAACTATAATAAAATATTACATTTTTATTCGCCAGGGAACTACGAGCATAAGCTTAAAACCCAAAGGACTTGGCGGTGCTTTAGACCCACCTAGAGGAGCCTGTTCTATAACCGATAACCCCCGTTAAACCTCACCTTTTCTTGTTATTTCCGCCTATATACCGCCGTCGTCAGCTTACCCTGTGAAGGTACTTCAGTAAGCAAAATCGATTATATCCAAAACGCCAGGTCGAGGTGTAGCATATGAAAAGGAAAGAAATGGGCTACATTTTCTAATAAAGAAAACAACGGAAATTGCCATGAAACAGTACATTCAAGGAGGATTTAGCAGTAAGCAGAGAATAGAGAGCTCTACTGAAACTGGCCCTGAAGCGCGCACACACCGCCCGTCACTCTCCCTGAACCTTCATCACCTTATTTATAATATTAATATTGGATTAAAGGGAGGCAAGTCGTAACATGGTAAGTGTACCGGAAGGTGTACTTGGTCAAACCAGAGTATAGCTAAGACAGTAAAGCATCTCCCTTACACCGAGAAATCACCTGTGCAAATCAGGTTACACTGATACTCAAAAGCTAGCTCTTCTTACACACCTAACACAAAAATATTAATACATTTTAATATAATTAAAACAACAAACAAACCATTTTTACACCCTAGTATAGGCGATAGAAAAGGATAATGAAGCAATAGAAATAGTACCGCAAGGGAACGCTGAAAGAGAAATGAAATAAACCAGTTAAGTAATAATTAAGCAGAGACAAAAACTCGTACCTTTTGCATCATGATTTAGCTAGACAAAATTAAGCAAAAAGATTTCTAGTTTAAAACCCCGAAACTAGGTGAGCTACTCCGGGACAGCCTAAAAATAGGGCGAACACGTCTCTGTGGCAAAAGAGTGTGATGATCTCCGAGTAGAGGTGATAAATCTACCGAACCTAGTTATAGCTGGTTGCCTGAGAAATAAATAAAAGTTTAGCCTTTTCATTTCTGAAATTAATATTGATATATCATAATATTAAACCAAAGAATAAAAAAGAGTTATTCATAAGGGGTCCAGCCCTTATGAACAAGGATACAACCTTAATAAGGGAGGATAATGAACACATTTACTTAAAGTAAATATTTTAGTGGGCCTAAAAGCAGCCACCTAAAAAAAAAGCGTTAAAGCTTAAATATTAAAACACTTTCAATAAAGATTATTAAAATCACACTCCCCCATTTTTATCAGGCTTTTCCATTCAAATAATGGAAGAAATTATGCTAAAATGAGTAATAAGAGCAAAATACCTCTCCTAGCACCCATGTAAATCGGAACGGAAAAGCCCCCGAAAATTAACCGGTCCCAAAAAAAGAGGGTATTGAATTACAAAAAGAAAACTAGAAAACCATACAAGACTCTTTACCGTTAAGCCCACACTGGCGTGCAACCAATTAAAGGAAAGATAGAAAGAAAGAGAAGGAACTCGGCAAATATACCCATTAATTCCTAAGCCTCGCCTGTTTACCAAAAACATCGCTTCTTGATATTTATAACATAAGAAGTCCCGCCTGCCCTGTGACGAAAGTTTAACGGCCGCGGTATTTTGACCGTGCAAAGGTAGCGCAATCACTTGTCTTTTAAATAGAGACCTGTATGAATGGCATAACGAGGGCTTAACTGTCTCCTTTTTCCTATCAATGAAATTGATCTCCCCGTGCAGAAGCGGGGATTAAAACATAAGACGAGAAGACCCTATGGAGCTTAAGTCGCAAGAACAGAACATGTTAATTCTTCTAATTAAAATATGAAACCCATTGAACCCTGTTCCAGTGTCTTTGGTTGGGGCGACCACGGAGTATCAAAAAACCTCCACGAGGAATGAAGACACCTCTTTCCATCTAAGGGTGACAACCCTAAGAACCAGAACTTCTGACCACTCTGATCCGGCAAAGCCGATCAACGAACCGAGTTACCCTAGGGATAACAGCGCAATCCTCTTTTAGAGTCCATATCGACAAGAGGGTTTACGACCTCGATGTTGGATCAGGACATCCTAATGGTGCAGCCGCTATTAAGGGTTCGTTTGTTCAACGATTAAAGTCCTACGTGATCTGAGTTCAGACCGGAGTAATCCAGGTCAGTTTCTATCTATGAAATGTTTTATTCCAGTACGAAAGGATCGAATAAAAAAGGCCAATGATTTAATTAAGCCTTCCCCTAACCTGATGAAAACAACTAAATCAGACAAAAGGACATAAATTTTAAGGGAAGATTACCCCTTTATTATCCTGTTAAGGTGGCAGAGCCCGGTTAATGCAAAAGACCTAAGCCCTTTGTACAGAGGTTCAAATCCTCTCCTTAACTCATGCTTTTAAATATTCTTTTATTTATTATTAACCCACTAATCATTGCCATCTTCGTCCTCCTAGCAGTTGCACTCTTAACATTAGTTGAACGAAAAGTATTAAGCTATATACAACATCGAAAAGGCCCAAATATTGTAGGACCTTACGGATTACTTCAACCTATTGCAGATGGTGTAAAACTATTCCTTAAAGAACCAATTTGACCATCTACCTCCTCCCCCTTCCTATTCTTAATTATACCTATAGTAGCCCTTACCCTGGCCCTCACCATGTGACTCCCTATTCCTTTTCCTTTCCCCCTTGCCGATTTAAATCTAAGCATTTTATTTATTTTAGCCTTCTCAAGTCTAGCTGTATACTCCATCTTAGGTTCTGGATGAGCATCAAATTCTAAATATGCCCTCATTGGAGCCTTACGAGCTGTAGCCCAAACAATTTCATATGAAGTAAGCCTTGGATTAATCCTACTGAGCACAATCATTTTCGTTGGAGGATTTACACTTCAAAACTTTGCCACAGCCCAAGAAAACATATGATTAATCCTTCCGGCCTGACCATTAGCCGCAATATGGTATATTTCGACACTAGCAGAAACAAATCGAACCCCATTTGATTTAACAGAAGGAGAATCAGAACTAGTATCCGGATTTAATGTTGAATATGCAGGAGGACCGTTCGCACTATTTTTTTTAGCAGAATATGCAAACATTATTTTAATAAATACACTCTCAGCTGTTTTATTTTTAGGAACATCAATTCATACATTAAGCCCTAATTCTACAACAATTATTTTAATAATTAAAGCAACACTTCTTTCCGTTGTATTCCTATGAGTCCGAGCCTCATATCCTCGATTTCGCTATGACCAGTTAATACATCTTGTTTGAAAGAACTTTCTTCCCCTCACCATGGCTCTTGTATTATGACATCTCGCCACCCCAATCGCTTTCTCGGGACTTCCTCCCCAAGCCTAACCGGAGTTGTGCCTGAACTAAAGGGTTACTTTGATAGAGTAAATAATAAGGGTGAAAACCCCTTCAACTCCTTAGAAAGAGAGGACTTGAACCTCTACTGAAGAGATCAAAACCCTTAGTGCTCCCACTACACCACTTCCTAGTAAAATCAGCTAATTAAGCTTTTGGGCCCATACCCCAAACATGTTGGTTAAAATCCCTCTTTTACTAATGAGCCCTTATATCTTTATAATTATAATTTTCGCCCTTGGCCTAGGCACAACTATTACTTTTACCAGTTCACACTGACTTATAGCCTGAATAGGTCTAGAAATTAACACATTAGCAATTATTCCTCTAATAGCCCAACAACATCATCCCCGGGCTATTGAAGCCACTACCAAATACTTTCTAATTCAAGCAACCGCAGCCGCAACACTATTATTTGCAGCTACAACCAACGCTTGATTAACAGGACAATGAGAAATTTCACAATTAAACCATCCCATTCCATTAACCATTGCTACAATTGCTTTAGCACTTAAACTAGGCTTAGCACCTACACACGCTTGACTGCCAGATGTTATACAAGGGTTAAATTTAAACACTGGACTAATTCTCGCTACATGACAAAAATTAGCCCCCATCTCACTCTTATTTCAAATTAATAATAATTTTTATCTAACTATTTTTCTAGGTCTGACATCAATTCTTATTGGCGGTTGAGGAGGATTAAACCAAACCCAATTACGAAAATTACTTGCCTATTCTTCAATTGCTCACCTTGGTTGAATGGTCTTAATCCTACAATTTTCACCTATATTAACTATACTAGCCCTCTTAATTTATATTACAATAACAATTTCAACCTTTGCTGTATTCATAATTAATGAAGCCACTAATATAAATACCTTATCAACCTCCTGAGTGAAAATACCTATACTATCCGCAATTACTCCACTAGTTTTACTCTCCCTAGGAGGGCTTCCTCCTCTAACAGGCTTCCTGCCCAAATGAATAATTCTTCAAGAACTTACCAAACAACATTTACCTTTAGTAGCAACAGTAGCAGCCCTCTCCGCCCTATTAAGTTTATATTTTTATCTTCGATTATCTTATGCTATGGCCCTAACTATTTCCCCTAATACATCCACCAATATTTTACCATGACGATTACAAAATACTAATATGAAATTTCCAACTGCAATCTCAGTCATCTTGACCATTTGAATATTACCTCTCTCCCCCTCAATCCTTATGCTCCTAATATAAGAGGTTTAGGATAATATTTTAAACCAAGAGCCTTCAAAGCCCTAAATAAGAGTGAAAATCTCTTAACCTTTAATAAGACTTACAGGACATTAACCCACATCCTCTGCATGCAAAACAGACACTTTAATTAAGCTAAAGCCTTCCTAGACGAGCAGGCCTCGATCCTACAAATTCTTAGTTAACAGCTAAGCGCTTAAACCAGAGAGCTTTCATCTAGTCTTTCCCCCGCCTAGCTGGAGCTAAAATAGGCGGGGGAAAGCCCCGGCAGGCGTTAACCCGCTACTTATGATTTGCAATCATACATGTTTTACACCTCAAGACTTGATAAGAAAAGGATTTAAACCTCTGTTCATGGAACTACAGTCCACCGCTTGTCTCTCAGCCATCCTACCTGTGACAATCACCCGTTGATTTTTCTCTACCAATCATAAAGATATTGGCACCCTTTATTTAGTCTTTGGTGCTTGAGCCGGAATAGTCGGAACGGCTCTAAGCCTTTTAATTCGGGCAGAACTCAGTCAGCCCGGTTCCCTGTTGGGAGACGATCAAATTTATAATGTAATCGTTACAGCACATGCATTCGTAATAATTTTCTTTATAGTAATACCAATTATAATTGGGGGTTTCGGAAACTGATTAGTTCCACTTATAATTGGAGCACCTGATATAGCTTTTCCTCGAATAAATAATATAAGTTTTTGACTTTTACCCCCATCCTTCCTCCTTCTCTTGGCTTCTTCAGGGGTTGAAGCAGGAGCAGGTACCGGTTGAACTGTGTATCCTCCTTTAGCAGGAAACATAGCACACGCCGGAGCATCAGTAGATTTAACAATTTTTTCTCTTCACTTAGCAGGAATTTCTTCAATTTTAGGTGCAATTAATTTCATTACAACTATTATTAATATAAAACCACCAGCCATTTCACAATACCAAACACCTTTATTCGTTTGAGCTGTTATAATTACAGCAGTTTTACTCCTGCTATCTCTTCCTGTGTTAGCTGCAGGTATTACAATATTACTGACTGACCGAAATCTAAATACCACTTTTTTCGATCCTGCTGGAGGAGGTGATCCAATTCTTTACCAACACCTCTTCTGATTTTTTGGTCACCCAGAAGTTTACATTTTAATTTTACCAGGCTTTGGAATAATCTCCCATATTGTGGCTTACTATGCAGGTAAAAAAGAACCTTTTGGTTATATGGGCATGGTCTGGGCAATAATAGCAATTGGCCTTTTAGGCTTTATTGTATGAGCACATCATATATTTACAGTAGGTATAGACGTAGATACCCGAGCATATTTTACCTCAGCAACCATAATTATTGCAATTCCAACCGGAGTAAAAGTTTTTAGTTGACTAGCAACCCTACATGGCGGAGCCATTAAATGAGAAACACCTCTCCTTTGAGCTTTAGGCTTTATTTTCCTTTTTACAGTAGGAGGTCTTACAGGAATCGTTCTGGCCAACTCATCACTCGACATTGTTTTACATGATACCTATTATGTTGTAGCCCATTTCCATTATGTTCTGTCAATAGGCGCAGTATTCGCTATTATTGCTGCATTCGTACATTGATTTCCCTTATTTTCGGGTTATACTTTACACGAAACATGAGCTAAAATTCATTTTGGGGTTATATTCTTAGGAGTCAACCTAACATTTTTTCCCCAACATTTCCTAGGCTTAGCTGGAATACCACGCCGATATTCAGACTACCCTGATGCTTATACTGTTTGAAACACAGTCTCTTCCATTGGCTCTTTAATTTCACTAATCGCTGTAATTATGTTTTTATTTATTATTTGAGAAGCATTTGCAGCTAAACGTGAAGTCTTCTCAGTAGAATTAACTCAAACAAATGTTGAATGACTTCATGGTTGTCCCCCTCCTTATCACACATTTGAAGAACCCGCATTTGTACAAATTCAACAACCACAAAATTAATTAGACGAGAAAGGAAGGAATTGAACCTCCGTAAATTGGTTTCAAGCCAAACACATTTTAACCACTCTGTCACTTTCTTTATAAGACCCTAGTATAAACACTACCTTGCCTTGTCAAGGCAAAATTGTGGGTTAAACCCCCGCGAGTCTTATGTTTATGGCACATCCTTCTCAACTAGGCTTTCAAGATGCAGCTTCCCCCGTAATAGAAGAGCTTCTTCACTTTCATGACCATGCGTTAATAATCGTCTTTTTAATTAGCACCCTTGTACTTTATATTATTATCGCAATAGTTACTACCAACCTCACAAACAAGTTCATTCTTGATTCTCAAGAAATTGAAATCATTTGAACATTACTCCCAGCAATAATCTTAATTCTTATTGCCCTTCCATCCCTTCGAATTCTATACCTTATAGACGAAATTAATGACCCACATCTTACAATTAAAACTATTGGCCATCAATGATATTGAAGTTATGAATATACAGATTACGAAGCCTTAACATTTGACTCTTATATGATTCCCACACAAGACCTTTCACCCGGTCAATTCCGACTTTTAGAAGCAGACCATCGAATAGTAATCCCTGTGGAATCACCTGTTCGGGTATTAGTATCCGCAGATGACGTTTTACACTCATGAGCAGTTCCCAGCCTTGGAGTAAAAATAGATGCAGTTCCAGGACGATTAAATCAAACAGCATTTATTATCTCACGACCGGGTGTATTTTTTGGACAATGCTCTGAAATTTGCGGTGCAAATCATAGTTTTATACCCATTGTTGTTGAAGCTGTCCCTCTAGAACATTTTGAAAATTGATCATCTTTAATACTTCAAGACGCCTCGCTAAGAAGCTAAACAGGGTTTAAGCGTTAGCCTTTTAAGCTAAATATTGGTGACTCCCAACCACCCCTAGCGAAATGCCTCAACTAAATCCCGCCCCTTGATTTGCCATTCTAATTTTTGCCTGAATAATTTTCTTAACAGTTATTCCCCCTAAAGTTTTAGCACATAAATATCCTAATGAGCCAGGACTACAAAACGCAACTAGTCCAAAAACAGAATTCTGAACCTGACCATGACATTAAGCCTATTTGACCAATTTATAAGTCCCGTATTATTAGGAGTTCCTTTAATAGCTCTAGCTCTATCATTACCATGATTACTTTTACCTAAACCCTGCTCCCGTTGATTAAATAATCGATTCCTTACCCTACAAAATTGGTTTATTAACAGCTTTACTAAGCAAATTTTCTTACCCATCAGCCTGGGAGGACATAAATGAGCAGCTTTACTTACATCCTTAATACTTTTCCTTATTTCCCTTAACATGTTAGGTCTCCTTCCATATACCTTTACCCCTACTACACAGCTCTCACTCAACATGGCATTCGCAGTCCCTATTTGATTAGCCACGGTAATTATTGGAATACGAAACCAACCCACACACGCATTAGGCCATCTCCTGCCAGAAGGAACACCAACTGTTTTAATTCCTATTTTAATTATTATTGAAACTATTAGTTTATTTATTCGACCATTAGCACTCGGCGTTCGACTTACAGCAAACCTTACAGCAGGCCATCTCTTAATTCAACTTATCGCTACTGGAACTTTTGTTCTTCTTTCATTATTCCCTTCTGTAGCATTATTAACATCTACTCTTCTTTTCTTATTAACCTTATTAGAAGTGGCCGTTGCTATGATTCAAGCATATGTCTTCGTCCTACTCCTAAGCCTCTACTTACAAGAAAACGTCTAATGGCCCATCAAGCACACGCATACCATATAGTAGATCCCAGCCCCTGACCCCTTACAGGTGCAGTCGCCGCCCTATTAATAACCTCCGGTTTAGCAATTTGAATACACTTTCACTCTACCATTCTTCTTATTATAGGATTAATTCTCACACTACTAACCATATATCAATGATGACGAGATATCGTCCGAGAAGGAACATTTCAAGGTCACCATACACCTCCAGTTCAAAAAGGACTTCGCTACGGAATAATTCTATTTATTACCTCTGAAGTATTTTTCTTTTTAGGGTTTTTCTGAGCTTTTTACCATTCAAGTTTAGCACCAACACCAGAACTTGGTGGATGTTGACCACCCACAGGAGTGTTAACCTTAGACCCATTTGAAGTCCCCCTACTGAACACAGCAGTTCTTCTTGCTTCCGGGGTAACTGTAACCTGAGCACACCATAGCATTATAGAAGGACAACGAAAACAAGCTATTCAGGCCTTAATCTTAACTATTATTCTTGGCTTTTATTTTACAATTCTGCAAGCAATAGAGTACTACGAAGCTCCTTTTACTATTGCAGATGGTGTATATGGTTCAACTTTTTTCGTTGCCACAGGATTCCATGGCTTGCATGTAATCATCGGCTCTTCTTTCTTAGCCGTATGTCTCCTGCGACAAATTAAATTTCATTTTACATCCGAACACCATTTTGGATTTGAAGCCGCTGCTTGATATTGACACTTTGTAGATGTAGTCTGACTTTTCCTCTACATTTCAATCTATTGATGAGGCTCTTATCTTTCTAATATATTTTAGTATTAGTGACTTCCAATCACTCAGGCCTGGTTAAAATCCAGGGAAAGGTAATGAATATAATCGCAACCGTGTTGATAATTTTTACAACAATTTCAGTAATCCTTGCCTTCGTATCTTTCTGACTTCCACAACTTAATCCTGATCAAGAAAAAATATCTCCCTACGAATGCGGATTTGACCCTCTTGGTTCAGCCCGACTCCCTTTCTCCATACGATTCTTTTTAGTAGCAATTCTCTTTCTTTTGTTTGACTTAGAAATTGCTTTACTCCTCCCTCTTCCTTGAGGAGACCATCTCCCAAACCCACTAACTTCTTTTATTTGAGCATCTCTAGTCCTTGTTTTATTAACCCTTGGCCTGATTTACGAATGAATACAAGGCGGACTAGAATGAGCTGAATAGGTAATTAGTTTAAAAAAAACTTTTGATTTCGGCTCAAAAACTTATGGTTAAAGTCCATAATTAACCTAATGAACCTTACTCTTTTTACTTTTTCTTCCATATTTGCGCTAGGCCTCTCAGGATTAACATTTCACCGAACTCACCTACTTTCCGCACTACTCTGTCTTGAAGGAATAATACTATCCTTATTTATTGCTTTATCCCTTTGAACCATACAATTAAGTGCAACACACTTTTCAGCCTCTCCCCTACTTTTATTAGCCTTCTCAGCCTGTGAAGCAAGTGTGGGTTTAGCTTTATTAGTTGCCACTGCACGAACCCATGGCTCTGACCGACTAAGTACCCTTAACCTATTACAATGCTAAAAATTCTAATCCCAACAATCATACTTCTTTTATCTACTTGATTGACACCCCGTCGGCATGTTTGATCCTCCACCCTTTTATACAGTTTAATTATTGCCTTAGCTAGTCTTAACTGATTTTCCCCTTCTTCCTTAACTAATTGATCTTTAATTAACCCTTATATAGCCACAGATTCTTTATCCGTCCCATTATTAGTCCTCTCTTGTTGACTTCTCCCCCTTATAATTTTAGCGAGCCAAAAACACACATCAATAGAGCCCTTAAATCGACAACGACTTTATTTATCCCTTTTAATTTCCCTTCAAATTTTCCTAATTCTGGCCTTCAGCGCAACAGAAGTAATTATATTTTACGTCATATTTGAAGCCACCTTAATCCCCACCCTTATTATTATTACCCGCTGAGGCAACCAAATAGAACGTTTAAACGCAGGAACCTATTTTTTATTTTATACACTAGCAGGGTCTCTTCCCCTCTTAGTAGCACTACTAATTCTTCAAAATTCAACAGGATCTCTATCTTTTTTTACATTAAATTACTCTCCCCCACTTGCCTTGTTGTATTTCTCAGATAAAATTTGATGAGCTGGTTGTCTTTTAGCCTTTTTAGTTAAAATACCACTTTACGGAGCCCATCTTTGATTGCCTAAAGCACACGTAGAGGCTCCTATCGCAGGCTCCATAGTACTTGCTGCTGTACTCCTTAAACTAGGAGGGTATGGGTTAATACGAATTATAGTTGTCCTAGAACCACTAACAAAAGAAATATCTTACCCTTTCATTATCTTAGCCCTATGAGGCGTAATCATAACGGGCTCAATTTGTCTACGACAAACAGACCTAAAGTCTTTAATTGCCTACTCATCTGTTAGCCATATAGGTTTAGTAGCAGCAGGTATTCTCATTCAAACACCATGGGGATTTACAGGAGCGCTAATTCTAATAATTGCCCACGGATTAACCTCTTCAGCCCTTTTCTGCCTAGCCAATACTAACTATGAACGAACACATAGCCGAACAATAGTTTTAGCTCGAGGACTACAAATTATTTTACCATTAATAACAGCCTGATGATTCATTTCTAGCCTAGCCAACCTTGCACTTCCCCCTCTTCCAAATTTAATAGGAGAATTAATAATTATTACATCATTATTTAATTGATCCCCTTGAACTTTAGTCTTTACAGGACTAGGTACTCTAATTACAGCTAGTTATTCATTATACATGTTCCTAATAACACAACGTGGACCATTAACTAACCACATCACTGCAATTGATCCCACTCATACCCGAGAACACCTACTAATAGCCCTTCATCTAATTCCTTTAATCCTATTAATTACAAAACCTGATCTAATTTGAGGATGGACTGTTTGTAGATATAGTTTAAATAAAACACCAGGTTGTGATCCTAGTAATAGAAGTTAAAATCTTTTTATCCACCGAGAGAGACCAGATCGTAACGATAACTGCTAATTTTCGCCCTCCTGGTTTAATTCCAGGACTCACTCGTATGGCTTCTAAAGGATAATAGCTATCCCTTGGTCTTAGGAACCAAAAACTCTTGGTGCAAATCCAAGTAGTAGCTATGCACGGAACCCCTTTAGTACTGACCTCTAGCCTCCTTTGACTTATAATTATTTTATTACAACCCTTAATTGATCCTCTAAAAGCCCCCTTTTTACACCAAAATTGATCACAAGATAAAGTTAAAACAGCTGTAAAAACAGCATTCTTCGTTGCTCTTTTACCACTATTAATTTTCATCGATCAAGGATTAGAAACAATCACTACCACATGGACATGAACAAATACCTTATTTGACATTAATATTAGTTTTAAGTTTGATTTTTATTCAATTATTTTTACACCCATTGCCCTATATGTAACTTGATCTATCCTAGAATTTGCTTTATGATATATACACACTGACAAATACATTAATCGATTTTTTAAAAACCTTCTCATTTTTCTAGTTGCTATAATCATTCTTGTTACAGCAAATAATATATTTCAATTATTCATTGGGTGAGAAGGTGTAGGAATTATATCTTTTTTATTAATTGGCTGATGATACGGCCGAACCGACGCAAACACAGCCGCTTTACAAGCAGTGGTATATAACCGAGTAGGTGATATTGGATTAATTTTGGCCATGGCATGAACAGCTTCAAACATAAACTCATGAGAAATTCAACAAATATTTATTATTTCAAAACAAATGGATTTAACTATCCCCTTGTTTGGCCTAATCCTTGCCGCAACTGGTAAATCAGCACAATTTGGTCTTCATCCATGATTGCCTTCAGCCATAGAAGGCCCTACCCCTGTTTCAGCACTACTCCACTCCAGCACTATGGTTGTCGCAGGAATTTTCTTATTAATTCGACTAAGCCCTATAATAGAAAATAATCAGGCTGCACTATCTACATGCCTATGCCTAGGAGCACTTACAGCCTTATTTACAGCTACCTGTGCTTTAACACAAAATGATATTAAAAAAATTGTCGCATTCTCCACATCAAGCCAATTAGGCCTAATAATAGTTACTATTGGGCTTGGGCAGCCCCAACTAGCTTTCATCCATATTTGTACCCATGCCTTTTTTAAAGCTATATTATTCTTATGCTCTGGATCAATCATTCATGCCTTAAACGATGAACAAGATATTCGCAAAATAGGAGGAATACACCATTTAACGCCTTTCACCTCTTCCTGCCTAACTATTGGTAGCCTAGCTCTGACAGGAATACCTTTTCTAGCCGGTTTCTTCTCAAAAGATGCAATTATTGAAGCAATAAACACATCATATTTAAACGCCTGAGCCCTTACCCTTACCCTAATTGCAACCTCATTTACAGCAATTTACAGCCTCCGGGTTATCTACTTTGTCTCAATAGGCAATCCACGGTTTAATACCCTATCCCCTATTAACGAAAACAATAATGCCGTTATTAACCCTTTAAAACGATTAGCCTGAGGAAGTATTGTAGCAGGACTTTTAATCTTCTCTAACATCTTACCATTTAAAAACCCTGTAATAACTATGCCCACAGAAATTAAAATAGCTGCCCTATTAGTTACTTTAATAGGACTTATTTGCGCACTAGAACTAGCATCAATAACCTCTAAACAATTTAAAATTTTCCCTAAATTATTATATCATAATTTTTCTAATATACTTGGTTACTATTCTGCTGTAATTCACCGAATCTCCCCTAAACTAAACCTATTACTAGGACAAATAATTGCTAACCAAACAATTGATCAAACATGGTTAGAAAAAACGGGCCCCAAAGCAACCGTTACTCTCAATACTCCCCTTACTAAAATAACAGATAACCTTCAAAAAGGTTACATTAAAACATATTTATCCCTTTTCTTTATTACCACTGCAACTGCAATCTTCCTATTATTAATGTTAAACTACACGTAAAACACCCCGACTTGTCCCTCGTGTCAATTCAAGCACGACAAAAAGAGTTAATAATAAAACCCACGCCCCTACTACTAAAACTCAACCCCCATAAGAATATATTAGAGCAACTCCCCCAACATCACCTTGAAGAGTATTAAAGTTGCTATAACTATTTCACAAAGATAACGGCCCATCAAAACAATCTTCCCAAAATATCATACCCCCCAAACCAACTCAAAACATATAAAACAATATTGAACCTAGTACATACACACTTCCTCAGCCCTCTGGAAAAGGCTCAGCTGCTAATGCCGCCGAATAACCAAACACAACTAATATTCCCCCAAGATAAATTAAAAATAAAATCAAAGATAAAAATGAACCCCCAAAATTTGCCAATACCCCACAACCTGCTCCTGCAACCACCACAAGACCTAAAGCAGCAAAATAAGGAGAGGGATTAGAAGCAACCGCCGCTAACCCTAAAACCAATCCAAACAAACATAAATAAATAACATATTCCATAATTCTTACCAGGATTTTAACCAGGACTAATGATTTGAAAAACCACCGTTGTATTCAACTATAAAAACAAACTTAATGGCAAACCTACGAAAAACCCATCCGCTACTCAAAATTGCAAATGACGCTCTTATTGACCTTCCCGCACCCGCAAATATCTCAGCCTGATGAAATTTTGGCTCCTTACTCGGATTATGTTTAATTACACAGATTCTCACCGGCCTCTTTCTAGCTATACACTACACATCCGATATTTCAACCGCATTCTCTTCAGTCGTCCATATTTGTCGAGATGTAAATTATGGGTGACTTATTCGAAATATTCATGCCAACGGAGCATCCTTTTTCTTTATTTGTATTTACTTACACATTGGACGAGGACTTTACTATGGATCTTACCTTTACAAAGAAACATGAAATGTAGGTGTAGTCTTATTACTACTTGTAATAATGACAGCTTTTGTAGGGTATGTCCTCCCTTGAGGACAAATATCTTTTTGAGGAGCTACCGTTATTACCAACCTCTTATCAGCAGTACCATACATTGGAGATAATTTAGTCCAATGAATTTGGGGTGATTTCTCAGTTAACAACGCCACCCTTACCCGATTTTTTACATTCCATTTTCTTCTTCCATTCGTAGTCCTAGCCGCAACCATAGTACATTTAATTTTCCTTCACGAAACAGGATCTAATAACCCAGCAGGAATTAATTCAGACGCCGACAAAATTTCTTTCCATCCATACTTCTCTTATAAAGATTTAGTTGGATTTGCCATTCTTATTACAATACTAATAACAATTTCCCTTTTCTCTCCCAATCTTTTAGGTGACCCTGAAAATTTTACACCCGCAAATCCTTTAGTAACACCCCCTCATATTAAACCAGAATGATATTTCCTCTTCGCATACGCTATTCTTCGATCGATCCCGAATAAATTAGGGGGCGTTGTGGCCTTGCTTGCTTCAATCCTAATTCTAATTCTAGTGCCCATCCTCCACACCTCTAAACAAAAATCCTTAACATTCCGACCCATTAGTCAAGCCCTATTTTGATTCCTAGTAGCAGATGTAATTGTACTCACATGAATTGGTGGCATGCCAGTAGAACACCCATACATTATTATTGGACAAATTGCATCAATTTTTTATTTTTCTATTTTCCTTATTTTCATACCAACCATTAGCTTTATCGAAAACAAAATACTTCAATAATCGCATTGGTAGCTTAGACAAAAGCACCAGTCTTGTAAACTGGCCCACGAAGGTTAAAATCCTTCCCAACGCTCAAAGAAAGAGGATTTTAACCCCTACCCCTAACTCCCAAAGCTAGGATTCTCACTTAAACTATTCCTTGGCCGAGCTCTGCCAATCTCCATATAAATAGCCCTTGAAAATGATTAAGTACATGTATGTATAATCACCATTAAACTATATTAACCATTTATTGTATTGCTTATAATACATGTATGTATAATCACCATTAAACTATATTAACCATTTATTATATTGCTTGTAATACATATATGAATAATCACTTAAATATTCATTAAACCATTCAAGAAATAATACCTAAAGTGACATACAGCAAGGATCCAAATTAGCCCAAGTCTGTCCTTTATTCCCCGGTTAATTCTGGATTAAATTCACATATACCAGGACTCACTTACTCTGCAAGTCAAATTTGCGATGCAGTAAGAGACCACCATCAGTTGATTTCTTAAGGTAAATAGTCATTGAAGGTCAGGGATCGAAATTGTGGGGGTCGCACACAGTGAATTATTCCTGGCATTTGGTTCCTATTTCAGGGCCATCA